TTCAAAATAGTATTTTTTAGTTTATCCCAACACAATGTATGGTCGGCTCAAGATAAGCTATTTTGGAACATAATAAATACAAATCCGGTATATATGATCTAGAGTAGTAGCAAAAAATATTACGATATTAGGGAATGAAAAAAGGGGGGGGGATCGAACTAGGTATATGTAATGTAATGGCTATAAGTCAACTCTTGTGTATGTTTCAAAGAATAATTTTAGAATCTTAAATATTAATATAAGATGTGAATGGTTGGTTTACGTTATGGAAGAAACACATGTATATGTGATATTAGATATTGACTAGTTATATATGAACTATCCATATATCTTATTTCCTTTCCCATCCCACTGTGAATTTAGATGGGGATTCCAATAGAAGTCCTTCCGTTTCGTCTGTGACGAATGAATAAACAGATGAAATCAAGCATTATAGAAGAAGAATTGAAAGAATGGTTCCAAACAAAGAAATGGAAGAACTAGAGCCTTATGGATTGATAAAGACTCCATGGATAGGAACTAAAAACGAGATATCGAAGTAGTTCTGATGATTCAATAATCTGATTACTTCAATTCGTAGTTCTTAGAATAAATAATAAGTCATAATTCATTGGTTGCTTGTATCATTAACCATTTCTTTATTTTTGTGCAAGGAGCTTACCATGAATCCACTGATTTCTGCCGCTTCCGTTATTGCTGCTGGATTGGCCGTAGGGCTTGCTTCTATTGGACCTGGAGTTGGTCAAGGTACTGCTGCAGGCCAAGCCGTAGAAGGTATCGCGAGACAACCAGAGGCAGAGGGTAAAATACGAGGTACTTTATTGCTTAGTCTGGCTTTTATGGAAGCTTTAACAATTTATGGACTGGTCGTGGCATTAGCGCTTTTGTTTGCGAATCCTTTTGTTTAATCCTAGAAATGTGAAAGTCTTTTTCTTTTTTTTATTATTGCCTTGGACTTGCCGCTTGCTTTTTCGAATTATATCAAAATTTTACTCCGACAATCACTTATTCATTGAGACAATACCCCGTGGGAAGGACTAATTTGAGGATGAGGAAATTTGCAGATCTACTCGCTTTCTTCCTTCCCGTTCTTAGTCCAATGGAAACCCCCCTTTTTTTTTAGCAAGCGTTGCAACAAACGAGGTATTTCGCAATTGACATGAGACCTGGGACCTAATTCTAATAAAATATAAAAGAAGTATTTTTCTTATTGAGAACTTCATAATAAAATTGAAATAATAATTGACTAATTTCAAAATTCAATAATAATAATTAAATATATTGAGAAATGAAATAAGGAAATTAATCAATAAATCAATCAAATCAAAAAAGGGGCTAAAGTAATACAAAAAGAACTCTGTTCTATTTTGTTAGTCCTATCTATAAGAGGAAATCATATGAAAAATGTAACCGATTCTTTTGTTTCCTTGGGTCACTGGCCATCCGCCGGGAGTTTCGGGTTTAATACCGATATTTTAGCAACAAATCCAATAAATCTAAGTGTAGTACTTGGTGTACTGATCTTTTTTGGAAAGGGAGTGTGTGCGAGTTGTTTATTTCAAGAATAGGCTGGATCCAACCAGCTGCACTTTCTTTTTTTTTTATAACTAGGAAAGAAAGGTGCACGATCTCGCGAATTACTTCTGAATAAATTAAGAAATCATATTACGAACCATAGCATTTCGTGACTCATTGGTAAATCAACTTTGATTCTCGATCAACCAATAATGTGGGACCCTTAACATGGTTAAAGCTAAATTGTTTGAAGTCCAGGCGCTACATTGGTACTCTTTCTACCACTATGTTAGTTAGTATGGAGATGGTTTCAAAATGAATAGCTCCAATTTATCCGATATAGAACACTCATAACGATAAAAAATGATTTGAACCATTTACTGGAAAAATAGGCACCCGTCCTTTTTTTATCCAATGCTGAATCGACAACCTATGTATAAAGTAAAATAAGAAGAACTTTTTGGATTTGAAGAAAATTCAATTAATAAATAAAAAAAAAAAGAAACAACTTTGCTGGTAATTACAGATTTTTTTGTCTGGTCGGAAGAGTCCTCCGAATATTAGGGTCTTGGATCAATGATCAGTTTCTATATGTTGGAATACGAACAGAGAAGAGAGGATAGGCTCATTACATTAAAAAAAGATAAGGGAATGCTCCATACGTAATTGAGCGTGAGAGCCAAATGAATCGAAAGATTCATGTTTGGTTCGGGAAGAGATCATGGAAGTTTTGAAATGAATAGGAAGATAATCTACTTTCATTAAGTGATTTATTAGATAATCGAAAACAGAGAATCTTGAGTACTATTCGAAATTCAGAAGAACTACGTGGAAGGGCCATTGAACAGCTGGAAAAAGCCCGGTCCTACTTACGGAAAGTGGAAATGGAAGCAGATAAGTTTCGAGTGAGTGGATACCGTGAGATAGGACGAGAAAAATGGAATTTGATTAATTCAACTTCTAATAATTTGGAACGATTAGAAAA